TGTATAAAAAGAACAGATTTCCTTTAGCTCCTCCATGCCTACTATAACTAGTTATTTCGGTTTTTTACTAGCGGCTTTAACTCTAACCTCGGCTCTATTTATTGGTCTGAGTAAGATAGGACTTATTTGAAATTAATTGAATGAATAATTCATAAAAAGAAATCCTTCTGTGGTATTCCATATATTTGGTAGTTCCTTACCGTGTTAATTACCAATTATTGGGAATTGAGATTCCTAAGCAATACGAATTAATAGTAATATTTCGGGATAGATATTACCTCCCCTTTTCCCTTTTCAAATAAATTAAATTGAAATGATTGAAGTTTTTCTATTTGGAATTGTCTTAGGTCTAATTCCTATTACTTTGGCTGGATTATTCGTAACCGCATATTTACAATACAGGCGTGGTGATCAGTTGGACCTTTGATTAATATTAATTAACATCTCTTTTTTTAACGGACCTCCTCCTTTCTTTAATTTAATTTTTGGGGGGGGTCAAAGGTCAAATTCAGATTGCTGTATTTCAGTTCAGTGGAATTTTCGATCTAACAAGACAAGAGCAGAATCACGCTCTGTAGGATTTGAACCTACGACATTGGGTTTTGGAGACCCACGTTCTACCGAACTGAACTAAGAGCGCTTTCTTACCACAACGGAAAAGACTGTAAAGAAGGGGATTCTTTTTTTTATATAGTATAGAACCCCCCCAAAAAATTCAACCCCAATAAATACTTCTTGAATATGTATACTATCATAAAATTGAAAATTATGTATTATGTATGTCCAAATTGAATCGCTCTAAAATGTATCTCTGGTTACTGCTTCGAGGAGCAATAATAGGTAGGGATGACAGGATTTGAACCCGTGACATTTTGTACCCAAAACAAACGCGCTACCAAGCTGCGCTACATCCCTTTCAACTGGTCTACAGTATCATTGTAGAAAATCCCCGTCTTGTTTTCCACATCCTTATTTTATTTCCATTTCCTTCCTTTCTATGCAAAATGTATCTTGCCATTTCTTCCTCTTGGTCTCATATCATATAACATATAATAATAAATTAATATTTTTCTCGGGAATTCTCAGGCGCAAAGGGACCCGTTTTTTTGCTTTAAGAAAAAGAAAATCTTCTCTACCGAATCATTGCACATGTCAAGTTGAATTGGGGATTCCACACACAAATACAAGTGGTCTTTAACTACATATACATCTCTTACCATAATGTATTACAATATGGAATATAAAAAAAAGAAGGAGGATTCTCAATGCGAGATTTTAAAACATATCTTTCCGTGGCACCGGTACTAAGTACTCTCTGGTTCGGGTCTTTAGCGGGTTTATTGATAGAAATCAATCGTTTCTTCCCAGATGCGTTGACATTTCCTTTTTTTTCATTCTAGTTATTGATATGGAAAGGGGTGAAGAAGATTAGAGATAGAGTCAAATATTTGTGACTAATCTCTCTTTCCCGTCTTTTTTTTTTTCGAATTAGGTAGATTGAATACGGGGGTAAAGAGAAAGAAAAAAGTGGATTCAACCTCAGTTAAATTCGGGTTAAGGCTCCAATTAAATTAAGAATCAAATTAATAATAGAGTTAAAAGAAAACAAAAGGGAAATGTGACTAGAATAAGAGTATCATGCAATACAAGATACTTAAATGAAATACTGTACTGCGATTAGAAATCGCTTTCGAAATTGTTGTATTACTTATTATTTACTATATTAATTGCAACAAAATCTTTATTTCATAATTTGATTTTGAGTTGTTAGCCACTTCTATTTTTTCGTCCCTTTTCCTTTCTTCTTATTTGCGTCGGATCGGAAAATAGAAACGTTGGGTGAATCAAAAACCCAAAGGAGGTTCATGGCCAAGGGTAAAGACGTTCGAGTAAGGGTTATTTTGGAATGTACCGGTTGTGTTCGAAACGGTGTTAATAAGGAATCAACGGGTATTTCCAGATATATTACTCAAAAGAATCGACACAATACACCTAGTCGATTGGAATTGAGAAAATTCTGTCCGTATTGTTTCAAACATACAATTCATGGGGAGATAAAGAAATAGATATAGATCGAACCGAGTGCTTGGGTGTCACCCTTTCAAGGAACATGAAAAAAATTTAGATCTATATTTCTATTATTTCATATATTGAAATAAAAACAACTAAATAAATATAGACAAACCCAATCCTATGAATTTCTTCTATAATTTTTTTTTTTTGATTTGATCGAAATAGTATTTTAGGGATAAGGAATAAACAAATTATGGATAAATCCAAGCGACTCTTTCTTAAATCCAAGCGATCTTTTCGTAGGCGTTTGCCCCCGATCCAATCGGGGGATCGAATTGATTATAGAAACATGAGTTTAATTAGTCGATTTATTAGTGAACAAGGAAAAATATTATCTAGACGGGTGAATAGATTAACCTTAAAAGAACAACGATTAATTACTATTGCTATAAAACAAGCTCGTATTTTATCTTCGTTACCTTTTCTTAATAATGAGAAACAATTTGAAAGAAGGGAGTCAACCACCAGAACTCCTGGTTTTAGGAACAGAAAAAAATAGGCTTACTTTTCAATTGAATCAAAATTCTAATCCGAACTCAAAAACAGATGGACGTTTTGTTCAAAAAATCCGAGAATCATTCGTGTCGTAAGAAAAAAAAGAATCGGGTAAGAGGAATAAATTTTTTTATCGGGCGTGTTCGCTCATTTTGACGACTTTATCATATTATCAGATTTTATCATACTAATTTCTACTCTACCTTCCCGGAGTTCATTCTCCAGAGAATTCCATTTCAAAAAGTTTGTCGGATTCCTTCCAATCCCCTTATTTTATGATCTCGTTGGAAATCATATAAAGACAATTCCTATTTGATATAGCCATTTGTGCAAGGATTTTACGATTAAGAAGCAACTGCCCCTTATACAGATTGTGTATTAATCTACTATAAATATAGGATGCCCCCGCCCCGCGAATTACTGCATTTATTCGAGTGATCCACAAACGACGAAAATCCCTTTTTTTCCTATCTCTATCACGATGCGCCGAAACCAAAGCTCTTATTTTCTGTTGAATAATTGTTCGAGTAAGTCTTGAATGAGCCCCGCGAAAACTTGATGCAAATAAACGCATTTTTGTTCTACGTCTTCGAGCTATATATCCTCGTCTAATTCTGGTCATTGAGTAAATGAAACTTTAATGAATAACTAATTGATTTCCTTTCTTTCAGTTATTCTTTTCCCCCTTCCTAGTCTATTAATAACAAAACGGATTCTTCCAATTTATAAAATCAAAATTCCAATGGCTTTTGCTACTATAACCTTCCCTACCACGCTTTTTTCCTTTTTTCTAGGCATTGGAAAAATAAAAATAGAAATAGCTAAAGAAATTGTGGGTTCCATCGTCTCTATGGTTACTTCTTAAACGGTGAGGTCTTCTCTATACACCGGAGCCCTTTCCTTCATTTTATTGGTAACTTGTACAGTTACCACTCTTTGGCTCTACCCATGAATTTTCCAGTAATGGGTCTTTCATAATGAGATATACCTTATACAGTAACGGTATTTAATTATGAAGATTGGTTGGGTAGCTGACCTTGTGAGTCCGTTCTTCTAAACATAATATTTCTACTTTTTTAAATAAGATTTCCCCCGCTTAATGGGTAACTATTTGTTACCAATGGGGAATTCTTTCTCATCTTAAATTGAAAATTCAGGTGATTTAATTTGCACCAATTGAAACCATAAATTTCATACACAATAGAAAGATATGATAGATCCATCTTTTTTAGATAGTGAATGGAGTTCTTCCATTCTATCCGATTCACCGGTACTGATCATTGATACTGGAAAAATTGTTTTTTCTTTTGTTTTGTCTCAGCCCATGATTTAAACGAGTCGCACATACACCCTCGTACATGTTCCTCGACGCTGAGGGCATCCCCCAAGAGCGGGGGATTTCGTGACGTTTCTGATTGGCTGTCTTGGGTTTCTAATAAGTTGTTTAATAGTTGGCATGCTGAATTATACATTATGGGCTGGTTTAGATTGATCCTAACCGGATGATTATGAATTTATTCGATTTCAATATATTAATAGAATATTAAACCCTTAATTAAGTAATTAAGAAGTAAGAAGATAAAATCTTAAATCGTATATTTGCACGAAATCACTGCTATTTTTTATCCAACCGCTACAAAATCAACAATTCCATGAGCTTGGGCTTCTGTTGCTGACATAAAAGTATCCCTTTCCATGTCTTCGGATACAGCCCATAAGGGCTTGCCTGTTCTTTGTACATAAACCCTTGTAAGGATTTCGCGCAGTTTCAGTAGTTCTTCCGCTTCCAGGATAAGTTCGGACGTTTGTGCCTCATAAAAACCGGCAGCAGGTTGATGGATCATTACCCTGATCATATAATATAACACAATCAAAGGTTCCTGTATCTCGCACGAGGAGGCAAGGCGAAGAGATAAAGAATAAAATAAGAAAAAGATAGAATTGAACAACCGTACGGGCATTTTTTTCACATTGCATACGGCTCCACAATGGAATTTTTTTACCTTTCATCGAAGAAAGAGAAAATGTGGGATCTATTATACCCAGATCGGTAAATGATCCAATTACCACCCTTCTTTTTTTTTTTCGGAGGAGTTCAAAAATACTATGATGGCCCCGTTGCTTTAATATATTTATTTCGTCTGTGATTCAGCAATCCCAAAGTTTCTTTTTTTTTTTTTATGTACTCTTTCATAACATAAATGTTGTTAATAACCTGCCGGTGTGAAAAAAGTTTGTGACGCTGAAATCGACCTACGATAGGTAAGATAAAATCGGAAATACCCTTCCTTTATCTCATACTACTCTTTCGATACATAATCTAATATTTTGAAAAACAATAAAAAATTTGCATATCGAATTCGAAGTGCCATGCTAATATTACTTAATATTAATAATTCATATGGCGAAGGCATAGTCTTCTTTTTTCTCTTAAATAAAAAACCCATTGGCGCCAAGCGTGAGGGAATGCTAGACGTTTGGTAATTGCTCCTCCGACCAGGATAAAAGACCCCATTGAGGCGGCTAAGCCCATGCATATTGTCTGTATATCTGGTCGCACAAATTGCATAGTATCATAAATGGCTATTCCAGGTATTACCCATCCGCCGGGAGAGTTTATAAGCAAATACAGATCCTTGGTATCACTCTCCGAACTGAGATATACAAAAAGACCGATAAGTTGATTCGAAACATTGCTATCAATCGCTTGGCCTAAAAAAATTAATCTTTCTCGATAAAGTCGGTTGATTCGGATAAAATTGTATCCCTTAGGAGCCGTACGGGCACCTTTTGATACATACGGTTCAACAAAACTAAAACTTGCGAAAAAAAAAATCAATGTGTAGCTTCCAGCCCTCTTTCTTTTTTTATAGCGGACTCCTTCTAATGAAGGAAGGGGCTTCTCTTTCATTTTTGAAGAACGATGCGTTTGGCCGGTTTTCCTAAAATATTAGAATATAAAAAACAGTTTTATCGCACTAACTTTTCATTGATGTATTTTTTCATCGAGATCAAATCCAAAAATCACGATGCCATTTTCTTGTTCCTGAATGGGCTTCTTCCATTTTTTTAGGTTTATGCTCTACTCCGAGTAAGGATCCGCCCGATTTTGATTTGCACATATAGGACAAATGACCCCAATACCACGTCTTTGTTTTTTTTTTTCATTTTTTCTCAATTTTGCAATTCATTTCTTTTATGTCTTCCGCCAAATATTCGATGTATCCATTTTATTTATTATTCGATTGATTAACTGTTTGGGATCAGTGCTATTTAATAATTTCTTTCGAAATAGAATTGTTTATGATATCTATAAGTCCTAATAATAGATATATTACCAATTGGGTTTTTCTAAACGGAGCCTGGATACTTAATTTTATTGGTCCAGCCAAGTCGACCATAAATTATTTGAATTGCTAATATTAATCTGGATACCTCTTCACAAAACGGATCTAATTGCATTTCATTGCACTTCACGTTACAAATTTTTGATGATTCAATCGCTTTTTTTGGGGGCGAAAGAGAGGATATCTCGATCGGGGGAGAGAATGGGGAAATCCCATATGACCCAATATATCTGACAGGGCGCACTATATGTCAATCCAAGTTGGATTTCGCTCTCCGGGAGTTCGAAAAGGAACTTTTGGAACACCAATAGGCATAAACTGAAAGAAAAAAGAATTAAGTACTCTATTTCACTTTGATGTGGAAACGTAATAATGGTTTTATTATTTTAATAATATTAGCTTTATCGTCATATTTTCTACATAGATAGAATAAGTTCATAAAATAAAGGAAAACAAAGAAAATTTTTACGAATAGGTACTTTGAATGATGACTAAATATGGATGCATGCGCTCTTCGAAAAGGGAATAAACCCCCATTGCGTATTGGTACTTATCGAGTATAGAATAGATCTGCTTCTCTTTTTTCCTATGAACCAAATTGTTCCGTTTTTACTAAAAGAATAGAACAAATAGTAACCCTTTTTCCGAGATAATCCACTGAAAAAAAAAGGGGGTCCATAGCATAGTTTTTTCAATGCAATAAAGTTACATAGTGTCTATTTTTTGTTGATAAAGGGGTATTACCATGGGTTTGCCTTGGTATCGTGTTCATACTGTCGTATTGAATGATCCCGGTCGTTTGCTTTCTGTTCATATAATGCATACAGCTCTGGTTGCTGGTTGGGCCGGTTCAATGGCTCTATATGAATTAGCAGTTTTTGATCCCTCCGACCCTGTTCTCGATCCAATGTGGAGACAAGGTATGTTCGTTATACCCTTCATGACTCGTTTAGGAATAACCAATTCATGGGGCGGTTGGAGTATTACAGGAGGGACGATAACGAATCCGGGGGTTTGGAGTTACGAAGGTGTAGCCGGGGCGCATATTGTGTTCTCTGGCTTGTGCTTCTTGGCAGCTATCTGGCATTGGGTGTATTGGGATCTAGAAATATTTGGTGATGAACGCACAGGAAAACCTTCTTTGGATTTGCCTAAGATCTTTGGAATTCATTTATTTCTCTCAGGAGTGGCTTGCTTTGGCTTTGGCGCATTTCATGTAACAGGATTGTATGGTCCTGGAATATGGGTGTCCGACCCATATGGACTAACTGGAAAGGTACAATCTGTAAATCCCGCGTGGGGTGTGGAAGGTTTTGATCCCTTTGTTCCAGGAGGAATAGCCTCTCATCATATTGCAGCAGGGACATTGGGCATATTAGCAGGCTTATTCCATCTTAGTGTCCGCCCGCCCCAACGTCTATATAAAGGATTACGTATGGGCAATATTGAAACCGTTCTTTCCAGCAGTATCGCTGCTGTCTTTTTTGCAGCTTTTGTTGTTGCTGGAACTATGTGGTATGGTTCAGCAACTACTCCTATCGAATTATTTGGTCCCACCCGTTATCAATGGGATCAGGGATACTTTCAGCAAGAAATATATCGAAGAGTTAGCGCTGGACTAGCCGAAAATCAAAGTTTATCAGAGGCTTGGTCTAAAATTCCTGAAAAATTAACTTTTTATGATTACATCGGAAATAATCCAGCGAAAGGGGGATTATTCAGAGCGGGTTCAATGGATAACGGAGATGGAATAGCTGTCGGGTGGTTAGGACATCCTATCTTTAGAGATAAAGAAGGGCGTGAACTTTTTGTACGTCGCATGCCTACTTTTTTTGAAACATTTCCAGTTGTTTTGGTAGACGGAGATGGAATTGTTAGAGCCGATGTTCCCTTTAGAAGGGCAGAATCGAAGTATAGTGTCGAACAAGTAGGCGTAACCGTTGAGTTCTACGGTGGCGAACTGAACGGAGTGAGTTATAGTGATCCTGCGACTGTGAAAAAATATGCTAGACGTGCCCAATTGGGTGAAATTTTTGAATTAGATCGTGCTACTTTGAAATCCGATGGTGTTTTTCGTAGCAGTCCAAGAGGTTGGTTTACTTTCGGACATGCTTCCTTTGCTCTGCTCTTCTTCTTCGGGCACATTTGGCATGGTGCTAGAACCTTATTCAGAGATGTTTTTGCTGGTATTGACCCAGATTTGGATGCTCAAGTGGAATTTGGAGCATTCCAAAAACTTGGAGATCCAACTACAAGAAGACAAGTAGTCTGATGCAGCATTGCTCTGTTATTTTTCGCTTCTCACCTCTATTTTCTCTTTGTGATTTTACATAGGATACTGAAAAAGTCTGGATTTCACTCTCCGCCCTTTCGCCTTTTCTTTGATTTTTTTTTCTTTAATCGGGGAGATGATCCCCAATAAACAGGTATGGAAGCTATAATTGTAAACCGCGATCAAATTTATGGAAGCATTGGTTTATACATTCCTCTTAGTCTCGACTCTAGGGATCATTTTTTTCGCTATCTTTTTTCGCGAACCACCTAAAGTTCCAACTAAAAAATGAAATGATTTTTCATTATCTGAATTGAAGTAATGAGCCTCCCAACATTGGGAGGCTCATTACTTCAACTAGTCCCCGTGCTCTTCGAACGGGTCTCTTAGTTGTTGAGAGGGTTGCCCAAAAGCAGTATATAAGGCGTACCCAGTAAAACTTACAAGTAATCCAGATATAGAGATGGCGACTAGGGTTGCTGTTTCCATTATTATATAATTTCAAGACCACAATGGATCTACGATAAGATTGTTTATTTACAACGGAATGGTATACAAAGTCAACAGATCTCAATGAATACAAAATAGGATTTATGGCTGCACAAACTGTTGAGGGTAGTTCTAGATCTGGTCCAAGACGGACGTCTGTAGGGGCTTTATTGAAACCATTGAATTCGGAATATGGTAAAGTAGCTCCTGGATGGGGAACTACTCCTTTGATGGGTGTCGCAATGGCTCTATTTGCGGTATTCCTATCTATTATTTTGGAGATTTATAATTCTTCCGTTTTACTGGACGGAATTTCACTGAATTAGATTTATAAGAACCCTAGCTTTTAAATAAAAATACAAAAAACGATGCATTTAGGCCTCGGCTTTTTATTTTAGCTTATTCTTTTTTGGTAGTTCGACCGCGAAATTTTTGTGTTTCTGTATTTCCGGAATATGAGTGTGTGACTTGTTATAATTGATCCTATTGAGAGTACAGAGAGTGGGTCTGTCGTCTTGATAGAGATGGTTTTACCCCGTCGGATATTCATTCTAGTATCTGGAGCACGGAATATATGAAATATATCACGAAGTATTTGAACTATGATTCATACTTAATATTCAGACCTCGTGGCCGGATTCCTCAAATTTTTCCAAAGAAAAAAGTTTTCAATTGAAAGAGTTTTCTTCTTTCAAATCCCCGTTTCTGCTTTGATTTTGCTCAAAGAACAAACTTTTCTTTCTAGTTTTAGTCATTATATCGATTCTACTCGTTGAATAAATGATGATCCAATGGTTCTTACTCAGGGAATCCTTGACTTAGCTTGAAGGTTTTATTGAATCATCGTGGTTCTAGTATGAATTTAAGGTTTCAATTGATTCCTAGGGTCTTAACAAGAAAATTCCTATCAATAATAAAGAAAACAAAAGGAAAGCTACATTACATACAAATTAAAATAACAGATGAAAGAAAAAAATAGGGAAATAGAAGATTCAAGAGGCCTGGAACGATCAACAGAAAGACAAGTGAGCCTACTTGATTTTTTGACATTCTAATTATAACAAAAAAAAAAAAGAGCTTTCTTACTTTTACTCTTTCGTATTTTTAGCGAAAATTGAATCAAAAGATTAAGAAGTTTCCAATTTTGTATTCCATACCTCTTTTAACCTGTTTTTTGGTTTTTTTGTTTGAGCTGTACGAGATGAAATTCTCATATACGGTTCTCAGAGGGGGAGTCCCCTTGGTTTACCTATCTCAATAAAGTCTACGATTGGTTCGAAGAGCGTCTCGAGATTCAGGCGATTGCAGATGATATAACTAGTAAATACGTTCCTCCTCATGTCAACATATTTTATTGTCTAGGAGGAATTACGCTTACTTGTTTTTTAGTACAAGTCGCTACAGGGTTTGCTATGACTTTTTACTACCGTCCGACCGTTACGGAGGCTTTTGCTTCTGTTCAATACATAATGACGGAAGCTAACTTTGGTTGGTTAATCCGATCAGTTCATCGATGGTCAGCAAGTATGATGGTCCTAATGATAATCCTGCACGTATTTCGTGTGTATCTCACTGGTGGTTTTAAAAAACCTCGCGAATTGACTTGGGTTACAGGTGTGGTTCTGGCTGTATTGACCGCATCCTTTGGTGTAACAGGTTATTCTTTACCCTGGGACCAAATTGGGTATTGGGCAGTAAAAATAGTAACAGGCGTACCGGAAGCGATTCCGGTAATAGGATCGCCTTTGGTAGAGTTATTACGTGGAAGTGCTAGTGTGGGACAGTCCACTTTGACGCGTTTTTATAGTTTACACACGTTTGTATTACCTCTTCTTACTGCCGTATTTATGTTAATGCATTTCCTAATGATACGTAAGCAGGGTATTTCTGGTCCTTTATAAAGAATATAGAGAGATTTGGAATCAATCATTTTTTTTATTACTTGGGGGAGGAACAATAATATTTCATTGCTACAAATATGGATTATTGACAAAGAATAAGACATGTATTTTGAAATTTCCCCTCAACTCCACAATATTGTATTATTTATTTGACATGAATGAATAGTTGAAGGGAATTCTCCGAAGAGAAAATGGATTATGGGAGTGTGTGACTTGAACTATTGATTGGGCCGTGCAGAAGTATGCCTTTATCTGCTACATTGAAATTCACAAAAAAATGTGTCTTTATTCCAACCGCCGCCCTATAGAGAGGATAGGCTGGGTTCGCTTGAAGAGAATCTTTTCTATGATCAGACCGAAGCATGCCGTGCATGAATAGGCTCCGTAAAATCCAGTAGAAGTAAAATCCAGTAGAATAAGTGATGTGGCATAATCCCGATTTTTTTTAGTTATTTTACTTACTTAATAGTATGGAAATGCATTCATTTCTTCTGCATCGATCCGTTTTATGATCCTATCGGAGTGAAACAAAGGATCTAAAGAAGAGCAGCGGCTAGACTATATTAGTAACAAGCAAATCCTTTGTACGCGAAAAAAAAATATCACTCGATCCATTTTTTTGTGGGGATAAGGGTGAATCGCAAGGGCTGAGACAACCCAGAAAGCTCTTGATTATGATCAATATTGTAAGCCTACTTGGGTATGGAGCATTTACCTGTAAGAACTTAATTCTTTGCAATGGATAGTTGCAACTTCGTAAAATGGAATCCAGAAATAGAATTATTCATATATGTGTGGATATGGCTAAATATAGCTTTTCTAAAATCTATATATATATAGATTTTTTTTTATATGTATCCGTTTAGTTCGGTGGATTCTTGCTCGAGCCGGATGATGAAAAATTATCATGTCCGGTTCTTTGGGGGGATGGATCTATAAGAATTCACCTATCCCAATAACAAAAAAACCTGACTTGAATGATCCTGTATTAAGAGCTAAGTTGGCTAAAGGTATGGGTCATAATTATTACGGAGAACCCGCATGGCCCAACGATCTTTTATATATTTTTCCAGTCGTAATTCTCGGTACTATTGCATGTAATGTAGGCTTAGCGGTTCTAGAACCATCAATGATTGGTGAACCCGCGGATCCGTTTGCAACCCCTTTGGAAATATTACCCGAATGGTATTTCTTTCCCGTATTTCAAATACTTCGTACAGTACCCAACAAACTTTTGGGTGTTCTTTTAATGGTTTCAGTACCCGCGGGATTATTAACAGTACCCTTTTTAGAAAATGTTAATAAATTCCAAAATCCATTTCGCCGCCCAGTAGCGACAACCGTCTTTTTGATTGGTACCGCAGCGGCCTTGTTCTTGGGTATTGGAGCAACATTACCTATTGATAAATCCCTAACTTTAGGTCTTTTTTAACTTGATTCCATTGTAAAATATCATAATGTGCGTATCTAGGGAGTAGTCGCTTCAGAGTCAAAGTGAATTCTCCCTAGATACCTCTATTCAATTCAATTCCGGTCCGAATGGATAGATTGTGCTAAAGGTGCAAACCCTTTTTTTTTTTTCGATTTTTAAGAAAAAAATGAACTAAATTCAATTCAATTGATTTAAAATTGATTTTATTTTGCTTTTAGGTAAATCAATTGTTAAGTGCTTTTCTATTTCTTTTCTAAAATGCCCAATATCCGTTTTACATCTTCTATGCGAAAATGCTCGATTTTCATAAGGTCTTCTTGACTGTTATTCAAAAGGTCGAATAATGTATGTATATTGGACTTTTTGAGACAATTATAGATCCTGGGAGACAATTCTGATTGGTCAATAAAAATGGATTTCCATGCTATTTCTTTTTTCTTTTTCTTTAGTTTAGCAACCCTATCGCGAAAAGTTAAATAGGGTAAAGAAACCCTGTATTGATTGTTCTCTAAATGTAAGTTTTCTTCTGCCGACTGGAGAAAGGGAATAAATAAATCAATCAAATTCCGGGAGGCTTCATGAAGTGCTTCTTTAGGAGTTAAACCTCCGTTTGTCCATATTTCTAGAAAAAGGATCTCTTGTTTTTCATTTCCATTTCCATAAGAATGAATACTATGATTCGCGTTTCGAACAGGCATGAATATAGCATCTATAGGATAACTTCCGTCTTGAAAGTTATTTGGTGTTTTTATATTATATCCTCGATTCCTTTCAATTTGTAATCCAATACAAAAATCAGTTGGTTCCGTTAGGTTAGCTATATGCTGCGTATTATCAACGATTTCCACAGAAGGTGGTAAGAGGATGTCTTGAGCAGTTACATATCCAGGACCTTTGACACAAATAAGCGCGTCACGAGTTCCATATAGATTACTTCTCAATACAATTTCTTTCAAATTCATTAAAATTTCATGTACTGATTCTTGAATACCTACTATGGCAGAATATTCATGCGGGATTTTCTCAGATTTTGCGCGTGTAATACATGTTCCTTCGATTTCTCCAAGCAAAGCTCTTCGCATCGCAATGCCTATTGTGTCGGCTTGACCTTTCATAAGTGGAGACAGAATAAAGCGTCCATAATAAAGACGCTTACTGTCTGCTCTTGATTCAACACATTTCCACTGTAGTGTCCGAGTAGATACTTTTAATTTCTCTCGAACCATAGTAATATTATTTGTCAGATTTTTGAGTCATTTATTTCTCTTGAAATCTCTTCAATGTTTATTTCTACACTCGCCTTTTTTTAGGGGGTCTGCAGCCATTATGTGGCATAGGGGTTACATCCCTTACGAAACTTAAAAGTATACCACTTCGACGAATAGCGCGTAATGCTGCATCTCTTCCGAGACCCGGACCTTTTATCATGACTTCTGCTCGTTGCATACCTTGATCTGTTACTGCTCGAATAGCATTTCCTGCTGCGGTTTGAGCAGCAAAAGGTGTCCCTCTTCTTGTACCCCTGAATCCACAAGTACCGGCGGAGGACCAAGAAATAACCCGACCCCGTACATCTGTAACTGTCACAATGGTGTTGTTGAAACTTGCTTGAACATGAATAACGCCCTTTGGTATTCGCCGTGCACTTTTACGTGAACCCACACGTCCAGTCCTACGTGAACCGCTTCTTGGTATAGATTTTGCCATATTTTATCATTTCCAAAATATAAGTCAGAGATATATGGATATATCCATTTCATGTCAAAACGGATCTTTTATTTTGATTTGTTCATCGGTTCCTTTAGAGAGTCCCTTTTCGAAAGATTATCCTTGTCTTTGTTTATGTCTCGGGTTGGAACAAATTACTATAATGCGTCCTCTTCTACGGATCAGTCGGCATTTTTCACAAATTTTACGAATGGAGGCTCTTATTTTCATAATTGTTATTCCTTAACTGAATTTCGAATCTACTTTACTGATTGGAAGAAAATAAGTTTCTTGAAATTTTTGAACCGTGAATTGGATCCTCATGAAAGGAATCTTGAAAAACCACCGAACCATTCGAGTCTTTGTTGTGGGGTCTAGAAATTCTGCGCCCCCCCCCCCCGTTTGAATCATAACGACTTACTTAAATTTTGATTCTATCTCCTGGTAGTATATGTATAAAAGAGTGTCGGATCCTTCCTGAAACAGAACTTAGAATCTGACTTCATTATTTAAACGAACCCCGAACATACCATTGTGAAGTGATTCAGTAATTAAACCTTCATGAATCCATTTTTCTTCTTTTATTCCAGACAAAGCCTCCTTGAAGTATCAACTAATGTAGGAAGGCGTGATATTAGACAACTTGGCTTTTTTATTCGTTTTTTTCACAAACAGGAAGTTACAGATACAATTCGGATAGCAGAAAATTTACCATATATAGCACAAAATTTCTCCGCCGATTCCTTCTAGCCGAGCTGCTCGGTCTGTCATTATACCCCGAGAAGTAGAGAGAATTACAATCCCCATCCCGTCTAAAATTCTAGGAATTCGTTGATAGTTAGAATAGATTCGGAGACCAGGTCGACTTATTCGTTTTAAATTTAAAAGAGTTCTATATGGTCCTTTCCTATTCCTTCTATGTCGTAGGGTTAAAACAAAAAAATATTTGTTATTTTCTACAAGTTTCCTTACGTTTTCGAGAAAACCCTCTTGTAAAAGTATTTTAACAATGTTTTGGGTCATGTTAGTAGATGCTATTCGAACCGTTCCCTTTCGATCCATGTCAGCATTTCGTATAGAAGTTATTATGTCAGCAATAGTGTCCTTACCCATGATAAACTAAAATTATTGTTGCTTCCGAATTTGGATATAATCAGCATGTTCTTTTTTTATAAAAATTATTAAAGAAAATTCTTAAAAGTATATGCGTGAGACATAACCTACTAATTTATCTATTTTATTTAAATACTATCACTATCTCACGGTCTCATATTATAATACCTCAGGTGCTAATGAAACTATTTTAGTAAAATTTAACTGTCTCAATTCCCGGGCGATCGCGCCAAAAACTCGGGTTCCTTTTGGATTTCCTTCTTGATCAATGACAACTGCAGCATTGTCATCATATCGTATTATTATACCGTTATCTCGTTTGAGTTCTTTACAAGTACGTACAATTACAGCTCTGATCACTTCTGATCTTTCTAGAGGCGTATTTGGTACTGCTTCTTTTATCACAGCAACAATAACATCACCAATATGAGCATATCGGCGATTACTAGCTCCTATTATTCGAATACACATCAATTCTCGTGCCCCGCTATTGTCTGCTACATTCAAATGGGTTTGAGGTTGAATCATATCGTTTTTTTTTTTATCCGTTTTTTTAATGTAAAATAAAGCAAAGGACGAAGTAAAAAAAAAAAAAAGAAAGAAAACCCTGCAATTGTTTTTTTTATACACAAGACTTCTTTCCTTTGGTTCTACATTTCTATCCAGAAATAATGAATTGAGTTCTTATAGGCATTTTGGACGCCGCTATTGAAATAGCCTTTCGAGCTATATTTTCGGCTACTCCACCCATTTCATAAAGTATTCTACCCGGTTTAACAACAGCTATCCAATATTCTGGGGATCCTTTCCCTGAACCCATACGGGTTTCCGTGGGTCTTACTGTAACTGGTTTGTCTGGAAATATACGTACCCATATTTTTCCGCCACGGCGTACATTTCGTGTCATTGCTCGGCGCCCTGCTTCGATTTGTCTAGATGTAATCCAAGCGGGTTCAAGTGCTTGAAGAGCATATCTACCGAAACAAATATGATTACCTCGATAAGATATTCCTTTCATTCTTCCTCTATGTTGTTTACGGAATCTTGTTCTTTTTGGGTTATAGTTGATGGTTCTTTTTCAATTCCATCTCTACTACAGAACTGGACATGAGAGTTTCTTCTCATCCAGCTCCTCGCGAATGAAACGACTAAAACAGATTTTATCAAGATATACATGTGTTTAATGAATAATATGCTGAATCATAGGATTCTTTGAAATTGCATCTAATTAATCAATTCGTTAATCTATTCGAAATTCGTCTAGTGTGTTTAGATATTATTTAATAAAACATGTATTCTATTTCTAGATAATGTCAATGTCTTTTTTTATAACGTTATCGTTATAAGAAAATCTTTCTTTTGTTTTTCCTTTTATCATACGGGATCGACAAAAATGTATCCATCTAATAAAAAAAAAACTTTCGCGGGCGAATATTTACCCTTTCCATATCTATTTCAGTTATAGGGTTAGTTCATGACCTCTCAAAATAAAAGAATAAAAGAGGAGGTACCTGGTTTGTTCCGCCATCCCACCCAATGAATCATTAAGATTCATTTTCAATAGAATCTTCTGCATTCACGGGTTATATCGTTCCCATTGCTTCTCGATTAATGGTTAGGTCTGAATTTTCCGGCGGAGTCCTTTTTTCTTAAGTCAATTTTCTCAGTCTTTATTGGCTCGAGGCTCTTGATTTTTTTGTTCTATAAGCGGATTCATCTAATTATGCATGAATCATTATTGAATTTATGCTTTATTACACTGCGTTTTATGAGATGACTCATCGACCTTACATATTGGAATCATATATCATTGATATTTCCGTTCTATCTTTCTCTCATCCTTCCACTTATCCGCATCCTTTTTTTCTATTTTGCTTTCCGACTTAGAACTTCACAACTAATAATCCGATTGGTTTTTTTATCTTTATGCAAAAAAAGATTTCAGTTGCTACAACGATATGTCCAATATATTATATCTTTATCTTGACTGGTTCTTTGGATCCAGATAATGCGAAGCAATGAGTTGGTTATTAGTGCTATAGTTATTAGTTCATACTCTGGGACCAGGTCCGTTTTTTTGAATCCTAGCCCTAAAAAAACCAACGAGTCACACACTAAGCATAGCAATTATATAAAATGATCAATCGAATTTTTATTGAACCCTCTAGAATTGCAGAATTGCTCTTTTTTTGTTTTGCTTGAACATAAAAAGAATAAAAGGGTTTTTCTTTTTTTGTCCATTACTGGGTATAATGTAAAAACACGTAAAGTCTTATTATTCTTCGTCTACAAATATCCAAATTTTGATTCCTAATACCCCGTATATAGTTCGAACTGTATAGGAACAATAATCGATTTTAGCTCCAATGGTTTGTAGAGGAACCCTACCTTCTCTGATCCATTCGACGCGTGCAATTTCTTTTCCGTCGATACGTCCCGCAATTTGTACTTGAATTCCTTTTGTATTCGCCAGCTCGGTTAATTCAATAGCTTTTTTCATTGCTTTGCGAAAAGAAACTCTATTCTTTAATTGGCCAGCTATAAATTCTGCAAGAATATTAGGGTGTCCGTAAGGATTTGCAATTCGTGTAATAGCAATGTTTAGTTTTCGGTTCGCACAATGAAGTTCTTTTTGTACATTCATCTGCAATTCTTCGACTCTCCGCGGTCT